CCATCGAGATGTCCCATTTGAAGGGTTAGTAGGATTGGATTCTAGGACTTTCATGGCCCTGAAGTAAGAACCAGATGCCAGGTATAGTTCCAGTATAGAAACCCCCACATGTTATGGGCCCGGAGCGAGGTTTAGGTACACGTTTCACAAGGGTTGCTGATTTCCCGAGGCATGGTGACTAAGGCTCTTGGACTAGGTGAAATGCACTCATTACAGGTAGTTATACTCTGAAGTTTGGCGTTACAACTGTATGCCGTACATGTAAAATCAACCATTTCATGTACATGCTTATATGCATGGGGCAAACCATTAATGCACGATATACATAGGAGGTCTGAGGATGGGGGGGAGCATGCAATGCACGAAGTACATGGGCCAGGTGCGTGAATACTGTGATAGCACAGTAAAGTGGCATTATATATGAATTGAGGAGTGAAGGGGGGTTGAGTGGATGTCAGGGAATAGTTTAATTAGAATGTCAGCTTTGGGTGCTGGTGGTGGGGTTGTTTACCTCTTCCTTGAGTCTTAGGGAGGGTTATGTTCTCCATTTTTGGTTTACAAGACCAAGGTAATATAGTATACTACAAAGACTCTTCATTTTAGGATATTATTTTCAATAATGCTGGCAATGGGTATGAGTACTAAGAGGATTATAAAGTATAGGATTGAGGCTAGTTGACCGATGGTAATATAGGGGTGTTCGACTGGTTGTCCTCCGATTCATGTCAGTGTAAGTAGGTCTGCTACTAGAAGTCAGAATAGGCATTGGCTGATGGGTCGGAATATTATTCCTCGTTGTTTTGATGTGTGGAGCAGGGGTACGATAGCGAGGATGAGAATGGAGAGTACCAGGGCCAGCACTCCTCCTAGTTTGTTTGGGATGGATCGTAAGATTGCGTAGGCGAATAGGAAGTATCATTCGGGTTTGATATGTGGTGGGGTGCTTAGGGGATTGGCAGGGATGTAGTTGTCGGGGTCTCCCAATAGGTCGGGTGAGAATAGTACTAGTAGTGTCAGGACTAGAATGAGAAGCAGGGCTCCTAGGATGTCTTTAATTGTATAGTACGGGTGGAATGGGATTTTGTCTGAGTCGGGTATGATTCCGGAGGGGTTGTTTGATCCTGTTTCGTGTAGGAATAGTAGGTGGACTGCTGCTAGTGCTAATACTACGAATGGTAGGATGAAGTGGAAGGCGAAGAATCCTGTTAAGGTTGCTTTGTCTACTGAAAATCCTCCTCAGATTCATTGTACAAGGTCGGTTCCGATATAGGGGATTGCTGATAGTAGATTGGTAATGACTGTTGCCCCTCAAAATGATATTTGTCCTCATGGTAGGACGTAGCCCATGAATGCCGTGGCTATGATGGTGAATAAGAGGATAATGCCGATGTTTCATGTCTCTGTGAATGTGTAAGAGCCGTAATATAGTCCTCGTCCCACATGCATGTATAGGCAGATGAAGAATATGGAAGCTCCATTTGCGTGAAGATAACGGATGATTCAGCCGTAGTTTACGTCTCGGCAGATGTGGGTTACTGATGAGAAGGCTGTGGTTGTGTCTGAGGTGTAGTGTATGGCTAGGAATAAGCCTGTTAAGATCTGTAGGATTAGGCAGATTCCGAGAAGAGATCCAAAGTTTCATCATGCTGAGATATTTGACGGTGTGGGTAGGTCGATAAATGAGTTGTTGATAATTTTTATTAGTGGATGGGTTTTTCGGATGTTGGTCATTAGTGTTCTCATAGTTGAATTACAACGATGGCTTTTCATGTCATTGGTCATGGTTAGATTCCATGTGGGAATAATGATGACATATATTGTGTTTATTTTAAGTATTATTTTTGTTATTAGTTTCGTGGGATTTTCTTCTAAGCCTTCCCCCATTTATGGTGGGCTTGTTTTGATTATTAGTGGGGCTGTTGGTTGTGGTATTGTGTTGAGCTTTGGAGGGTCTTTTTTAGGTCTAATGGTTTTTTTGATTTACTTGGGAGGTATGCTTGTTGTTTTTGGTTATACGACTGCTATGGCTACTGAGCAGTATCCTGAAGTCTGAGTGTCTAATAAGGCTGTGTTGGGTGCGTTCGTTATGGGCTTGTTGTCAGAGTTACTGCTTGCCTGCTATATTTTAAAGGATGATGAGGTTGATGCTGTATTTGAGTTTAATGGTATGGGTGATTGGGTGATTTATGATACAGGGGATTCTGGATTTTTTAGTGAGGAGGCTATGGGTATTGCGGCTTTATATAGTTATGGTACTTGGTTGGTTATTGTGACTGGGTGATCTCTTTTTATTGGGGTACTAGTGATCATGGAGGTTACTCGTGGGAATTAATTATTATTAGGGCGAGGATTAAGGTGATGATGAAGGAGAGGAAGTATAGTTTGATTAGACCTTTCTGATTGGAGATAGTGACTGATGATTTTATGTGAAAGTAAGAGATGGATTTTGGTAATGCATTTTCTAGCCAGATTGCATCTAGTAGTGTTGAGGCTAGTTTTTGGCTAGCTGATAAGTTTACTATCGGCATGTAGCGGTGGATAATAGTGGGGAAGTATCCGAGGAGGTTGGAGAATTTGAATAGGTTTGATGGGTGTTTGAGTTTAAGGCTTTGTGAAGTGAGGTTCAGTTCTAGTGCTAGGATGAAGCCCAGAAGCGTTACGGTTAAGGCTATCAGTTTTAGGTAATGGGGTATAGTTATTTGTGGAGTGGAGGTGGGTGTAATGTTGTAGGAGATTAAGTACCCTGCAAAAATGCTTCCTAGTAGTAGGCGTTTAATGGGATTAATTAGGAGTGGGCTGTTCTCGTTGATTGTAATTATGGGGTTAAATCGAGGCTGATCTAGGAGTGCGAAGAATATAATTCGAGTGCTGTAGGCTGCTGTTATGGATGTGGCGACGAGGGTTAGTAATAGGGCTCAGGCGTTGGTATACGACGTGTTGGCGGTTTCGATGATTAGGTCTTTGGAGTAGAATCCTGTGAGGAAGGGCATTCCTGTGAGTGCTAAGCTTCCTACAATTAATGAGGTAGTGGTGAATGGTAGTACTTTGTATAAACCTCCCATTTTTCGAATATCTTGCTCATCGTTTAGGTTGTGAATGATAGATCCGGAGCATAGAAATAATATAGCTTTGAAGAATGCGTGGGTGCAGATGTGTAGGAATGCCAGGTGTGGTTGGTTGATACCGATTGTGACGATTATGAGTCCTAGTTGGCTTGAGGTTGAGAATGCGATGATTTTCTTGATGTCGTTCTGGGTGAGTGCGCAGATTGCTGTGAATAGGGTGGTGATAGCCCCTAGGCATAGGGTGGTTGTTTGTATTATCGTGTTGTGTTCTATTAGAGGGTGAAATCGAATTAGAAGGAAAACTCCTGCTACGACCATGGTACTTGAATGGAGTAGGGCGGATACTGGGGTAGGTCCTTCTATGGCTGAAGGCAGTCATGGGTGAAGTCCGAATTGAGCTGATTTTCCAGTTGCTGCTAGGAGGAGGCCTATAAGTGGTACGTTTAGGTTGTTGTGGTGGGAAATGAAGATCTGTTGGAGTTCTCATGTGTTTAGATTAATTAAGAATCATGCTATGGCTATGATAAAGCCTACGTCTCCAATGCGATTATAGAGGACTGCCTGGAGGGCGGCTGTATTTGCGTCGGTTCGTCCGTGTCACCACCCGATGAGAAGGAATGATATGATACCCACTCCCTCTCAGCCGATGAATAGCTGAAATAGGTTGTTTGCGGTAACTAAAATCATCATGGTGATGAGGAATATTAGTAGGTATTTGAAGAATCGGTTGATGAAAGGATCTGAGTGTATGTATCATATTGAAAATTCTATAATAGATCATGTAACGAAGAGGGCCACAGGTACGAAAATTATGGAGAAATGGTCTAGTTTAAAGCTAAGTGTAAGTTTTATGGTTTGAATTGTCATTCAGTGTCAGTTTGAGATAATTATCTCCTGTCCTGAATAGATGAATATTGTTGTGGGGATCATACTGATTATGAAGGCGTATGAAATGGCGGTTTTTACGTATTGCGGGTAAAGCTTGTTTTTGTAGATTGAGGTGCTGGTTAAGACGATTGGGAGTGTTAGTATGGATAGTGTTGTGATGATAGAGGAAGCGAATAAGTTAATTACTTTTATTTGGAGTTGCACCAATTTTTTGGTTCCTAAGACCAATGGATTACTTCTATCCTTTAAAAGTTGAAAAAGCCACGTTTTTATACGTGGGGGCATGAGTTAGCAGTTCTTGCATTCTTTTTCGGTAAATAAAAAGGTTTGAGCTTTTGTCATTAGATTCACAATCTAATATCTTTTTTAGACTATATTTACAGTAGATGGGTCCTAGAATGACTTTGGGGTTGAGTGATAGTAGTAGTAGGGGTATTAGGTGGAGCGTTATTAGGGCGTTTTCTCGTGTGAATGAGGGTTTGATGTTTTTGATGTGGTAGGTATATTTGCCGCGTTGTGTGGTAATTAGTATGTACAGTGAATATAGGGCGGTAATGATGATGTTGGTTCCTATTAGGATAATAGTAATGTTGGACCATGAAAATGAGGCTATTACTACGAATAGCTCTCCGATTAGATTGATGGTAGGCGGAAGTGCCAGGTTGGTAAGACTTGCCAATAGCCATCAGGCTGCTATTAAGGGGAGGAGCACTTGCAGACCGCGTGCGAGGATTATAGTTCGACTGTGGGTGCGTTCGTAGTTGGAATTGGCTAGGCAGAATAATACGGATGATGTTAAACCGTGGGCGATTATTAGGGCTGTTGCTCCTATGTAACTTCATGGTGTTTGGATGAGGATTGCTACGATGACTAGGGCTATGTGACTGACGGAGGAGTATGCAATTAGGGATTTTAGGTCTGTTTGGCGTAAGCAGATGGAGCTAGTTATGGTTATACCTCATAGTGATAGTATTATGAAGGGGTATGCCATGAAGCTTGTTAGTGGGCTTAGTAGTGCTGTAATTCGTATCATGCCATAGCCCCCTAGTTTTAGAAGTACTGCGGCCAGTACTATGGATCCAGCGATGGGTGCTTCTACGTGGGCTTTAGGCAGTCATAGGTGGAGGCCGTATAGGGGTATTTTTACTATGAATGCCATTATACATGCTAATCATAGGAGGGTATTAGATCAGGAGCTTGGTAGGGGTTGGGCTCAGAGTTGGATTATTAGGAAGTTTAATGTGCCTATATTATTTTGGATAAATAGCAGGGCTACTAGCAGGGGCAAGGATCCTACTAGAGTGTAAAATAGGAAGTACGTTCCTGCATTTAGGCGTTCTGTTTGGTTCCCCCATCGGGTAATAATAATCAGAGTAGGTACTAGGGTTGCTTCAAATAGAATGTAAAATATGATTAGTTCTGTAGCGGTAAATGTTATGATTAGGAATAGTTGTAGTAGGATTAGTATTGTGATATAAAGTTTTTTCCGGGCTAGTGGCTCTTTTGATAGGTGAAATTGGCTAGCCATAAGTATTAAGGGTAACAGTCATGTTGTAAGTGCTAATAGGGGAGCTGATAGGGAGTCTGTGAAGAATAGTAGGGACAGGCTTATGCAATTGTCACCGAGTTGATTTAGGAAGGACAGACTGATAAGGCTGATTAGTAGGCTATAGGCTGTTGTGTTGATTCAGATCATGTTAGGTTTTGATATTCACGTCAGGGGTATAAGTATTATGGTGGGGATAATGATTTTTAGCATTGTAGGAGGTTCAGATTTTGTACGTAGTCGGTTCCGTATGTGTTGGACACTATTACTAGGAGTGACAGTCCCAGGGCTGCTTCACAAGCAGCGAAGACGAGAAGGATAATGGGGGCCATGCTAGCTAGTGTAAAATGGTTGTTCAGGATTGTTACTGTTATTATTACAAATAATGATAGTATCATACCTTCTAGGCAGAGTAGGGAGGATATCAGGTGGGATCGGTATATAAGTAGTCCTATAAGAGATATAATGAAGGCCAAGAAGATGTTGGCATATACTATGGACATTTGATAATTATGATATAAGTCATAATCTAATGAGTCGAAATCATTTGTTTTGGGTTAAACTAATTATCATATTCTGTTCATTCTAGCCCCTTTTCAGTTCATTCGTAGGCTAGGCTTGCGGCTAGGAGAGAGATGAGTAGTAGTGCTATGGTAAGTATGGTGGTTAGGTTATCTGTGTGCGATGCTCATGGAAGTGGAAGGAGTAGGGCAATTTCTAGGTCGAATAGTAGGAATGTGATAGCTACTAGAAAGAATTTTATGGAGAAGGGTAGGCGTGCTGATCCTATGGGGTCAAATCCACATTCGTAGGGGCTGACTTTTTCTGAGTATGTATTTAGCTGAGGGAGTCAGAATGCAATTAGTACGAGTAGAGAGGCTAGGGCTGTGTTGGTAAATAGGGTTAATGCTATGTTTATTGCTTCTTTCTGGATTTAACCAGAGCTGGTTGATTGGAAGTCAACTATACTAATTATACTAAGGAAGCAGATCCTCATCAATAGATGGATACGTATAGGAACAGTCATACTACGTCTACGAAATGTCAGTATCAGGCGGCAGCTTCAAAGCCGAAATGGTGGTTAGATGTGAAGTGAAATTTTAGCTGTCGTATGAAGCATACAATTAGGAAAGTTGAACCGATGATTACGTGCAGTCCATGGAATCCTGTTGCCATGAAGAAGGTAGAGCCGTAAATTCCGTCGGAAATTGTGAAAGGAGTCTCGTAGTATTCTGAGGCTTGTAGTAATGTGAAGTAGACGCCTAGAGAGATGGTAATGAATAGTGCTTGAAGTATGTGCTTGCGGTTTCCTTCTATTAGGCTATGGTGAGCTCAAGTAATTGATACTCCTGATGCTAAGAGGACAGAAGTATTTAGAAGTGGGACTTCTATAGGGTTTAGAGGGGTGATACCTGTGGGTGGTCAGCATCCTCCCAGCTCGGGGGTGGGTGCTAGGCTGGAGTGGTAAAAGGCTCAGAAAAAACCAGCGAAGAAGAATACTTCTGATACGATAAAGAGGATCATACCATATCGTAAGCCTTTTTGGACAATTGGAGTATGGTGACCTTGGAATGTACTTTCTCGGACAATATCTCGTCATCATTGGTATATAGTCAGGGTGTTGGTAGTGAGGCCTAGCATTAGTAGGTATATTGAGTTAAAGTGGAATCACATAATTAGGCCGGATGTCATGAGAAGGGCTGAGAGGGCTCCTGTTAGGGGTCATGGACTGGGGTTGACTATGTGGTATGCATGGGTTTGGTGGGTCATTAGGTATTGTCATGTAGATATAAGCTTACTAGCAGTGTGAAGACATAGGCTTGAATGAGGGCTACAGCAAATTCAAGGATAGTGAGTAGGATAAGGACGATGAAAGTAATGAATGCTGTAGTGGTGCTAATGTCTATAAGGGCGAGGGTAGCTCCTCCGATTAGGTGAATTAGTAGGTGACCTGCAGTAATATTGGCCGTTAGTCGCACGGCTAAGGCTATGGGTTGAATGAACAGGCTAATAGTTTCGATGATCACTAGTATTGGAATGAGGGGTAGAGGTGTTCCTTGGGGTAGGAAGTGGGCTAGGGATGCTTTTGTTTTGTGTCGAAAACCTGTGATTACTGTTCCTGCTCACAGGGGGATAGCCATTCCTAAGTTTATGGATAGTTGGGTGGTAGGGGTGAATGAGTGAGGCAGGAGGCCTAGCAGGTTAGTGGATCCAATAAATAGAATAAGTGAAATAAGTATAAGTGCTCATGTCTGTCCTTTATGGTTATGGATTGACAACATTTGTTTTGATGTTAATTGGATTAATCATTGTTGAATTGAGGTGAGGCGATTATTGATTAGTCGGTCGGGAGATGGAAATAGGATGCTTGGGAATAGGACAATTAGGATTACGATAGGAAGACCTATTATTGTAGGGGTAGTGAAAGAGGCGAATAGATTTTCGTTCATTTTTCTTCTCAGGGTGCACTGTTTTTTAATAGCAGCGTGTGTTTTGGTTCTGGGTTTGTTGGGAAGTAGTGTTTAGAGACTTTTAGGTGAAACGTGATGAATAAGGTTAGGATTATGGATGAGATTATAATGAGTCAAGTTGATGTATCTAACTGTGGCATTTCATTAAGGAGAGGTTAGAGTACTCTCAGTCTTTAACTTAAAAGGTTAACGCTATATAGCTTCTTAATGATTAAAGCATTGAGGTAGATCACTTCTCGAAGTGGGATAGTGGGACCAATTCGAGGACAATAGGTATGAAGCTATGGTTTGAACCACAGATTTCTGAGCATTGACCGTAGTACAGTCCTGGTCGTATGGCTATTAGGGTTGTTTGGTTTAGTCGTCCTGGGATAGCATCAGTTTTTAGTCCTAGAGACGGTACGGCTCATGAGTGGAGTACATCTTCCGATGAGATTAGCATGCGGATTGTTATTTCTATTGGGAGGACCACTCGGTTGTCTACTTCTAGCAGTCGTAGTTCTCCGGGCTTTAGTTCTTGTGTAGGGATCATGTATGAGTCAAAGTTCAGGTCTTCGTAGTCTGTGTATTCATAGCTTCAGTATCACTGATGTCCTATAGTTTTTACGGTCAAGGAAGGATTATTGATTTCGTCCATTATGTAGAGGATTCGCAATGATGGTAGGGCAATGAGGATTAAAATAATAGCGGGTAGGATTGTTCATACTGTTTCCACTTCCTGTGCGTCTATTGTACTTGTGTGGGTAAGTTTCGTGGTTAGCATGAGTGAAATAATGTAGAGTACTAATGAGCTAATTAGAAATACAATTATTAATGTGTGATCATGGAAGTGTAGTAACTCCTCTATAATGGGAGAGGTTGCATCTTGTAGGCCTATTTGTAGGGGGTATGCCATGGAGGCATAAAGGGTTTCCACCTATAATTTAACTTTGACAAAGTTATGTAATTTTTACTAATGCCTCTTAATTGAGAAAGACATAAGGGTTATGGTATTGGCTTGAAACCAGTTTCAGAGGGTTCGACTCCTTCCTTTCTTATTTTAGTACGACGTAGGTGGGCTCTTCAAATGTGTGGTAAGGAGGGGGACATCCATGCAGTCATTCGATATTAGTTGTAGTTAATTCAACTGCTGCTACTTCTCGCTTAGATGCGAAAGCTTCTCAGATTATGAATACCATTAATATCACTGCTGTGAGTGAAATGAATGAGCCCATGGAGGAGACTGTATTTCATGTAGTGTAGGCGTCTGGGTAGTCGGAGTATCGCCGAGGTATTCCTGATAGACCTAGGAAGTGTTGGGGAAAGAATGTTATGTTGACTCCTACGAACATGATTGTGAAGTGAATTTTTGCTCAAGTGTTGTCGAGTGTATAGCCTGAGAATAGGGGGAATCAATGGACGAATCCACCCATAATAGCGAATACTGCTCCTATTGATAAGACATAATGGAAATGTGCTACTACATAATATGTGTCATGCAGGACAATGTCTAGTGATGAGTTGGCTAGTACGATGCCTGTAAGGCCTCCCACTGTAAATAGGAAGATAAAGCCCAGGGCTCATAATATGGCTGGAGATCACTTGATATTGCCCCCATGAAGGGTAGCTAGTCAGCTGAATACTTTAACTCCTGTCGGAATTGCAATAATTATAGTGGCTGAAGTGAAGTATGCTCGTGTGTCGACGTCCATCCCTACAGTGAATATATGGTGGGCTCATACAATGAAGCCCAGGAAGCCGATGGACATTATTGCTCAAACTATTCCTATATAGCCAAAAGGTTCTTTTTTCCCTGAATAGTAGGTAACAATGTGTGAGATTATTCCGAATCCTGGTAGGATTAGAATATACACTTCGGGATGTCCGAAGAATCAGAATAGATGTTGATACAGGATAGGATCACCTCCTCCGGCAGGGTCGAAGAATGTTGTATTCAGGTTTCGGTCTGTGAGTAGCATGGTGATGCCAGCTGCTAGGACTGGTAGTGACAATAGCAGGAGTACTGCCGTGATTAATACGGATCACACGAACAGTGGAGTTTGGTATTGAGACATTGCAGGGGGTTTTATATTAATGATAGTAGTGATGAAGTTGATAGCCCCAAGAATAGATGATACACCCGCTAAGTGGAGGGAGAAAATCGTTAGATCTACAGATGCCCCTGCATGAGCCAGGTTCCCAGCTAGGGGAGGATAAACGGTTCACCCGGTCCCGGCACCTGCTTCTACTATAGAGGAGGCCAGTAGTAGTAGAAAGGATGGCGGTAAAAGTCAGAAACTTATATTATTTATTCGGGGGAATGCTATATCAGGAGCTCCAATTATTAAGGGCACTAGTCAGTTCCCAAAGCCGCCAATTATGATAGGCATTACTATGAAGAAAATTATTACAAATGCATGGGCGGTGACAATTACGTTGTAAATTTGGTCATCTCCTAGTAGGGCGCCAGGTTGTCCTAGTTCTGCGCGGATTAAGAGACTAAGGGCGGTGCCTGCTATTCCAGCTCATGCGCCAAACAGCAAATAAAGAGTGCCGATATCCTTATGATTTGTGGAAAATAACCATCGATCTATGAACATAGGTAAAATGGCTGATAGAAGCATTAGACTGTAAATCTAACTATGGGGGTCTGAGTCCCCCTTTTACCAAGTCCTGTGGTGAATGTCACGTTGAATTGCAAATTCAAAGAAGCAGCTTCAACCTGCCGGGGCTTCTCCCGCCTTTTTTTTCTACGCGGCGGGAGAAGTAGATTGAAGCCAGTTGACTAGGGTTTTTAGCTGTTAACTAAAGTTTCGTGGGATAGAGGCCCACCGATCTAGTAAGGGCTTAGCTTAATTAAAGTAGTTGATTTGCATTCAGTTGATGTAAGATAGAGTCTTGCAGTCCTTAGGTCGATTTACAGAGATTAAGTTAGTAATACTTACTTAGGGCTTTGAAGGCCCTTGGTCTATTTTAGCCTAAATCTCTATTCTAGGATGGATATTATTGGGGTTATGGGGAGTAGTATGGTCGAGATGATGATTAGTGGTGGCAGAAGGATAATTTTTTTTGCACTTTCGAATTGTCACTTTATTTTTATGTTGTTTACTGAGGGGAATATGGTTAGTGCTGTGGTATAGGATAGGCGTATGTAGAAGTATAGGTTTAATAGTGCTGTGATGGCCATGAATGTTGGTAGAATAATTATATCGTTTTTTGTTAATTCTTGAATAATTATTCATTTGGGCGCAAAGCCTGATAGAGGTGGGAGGCCTCCTAGTGATATTATTAGTACTAGGATTAGCGATGTCATGAGCGGTAGTTTATTTCATGTATTTGATAGTGATAGTGTCGTCGTGGATGAGTTGTGCATGAATAGTATGAATGTGCTTAGGGTTATTGTAATGTAGATTGTGAGGTTTAGGATTATTAGGGTGGGGTTGTATGTTAGAATGACAGCTATTCATCCTATATGGGCGATTGATGAGTAGGCTAGGATTTTTCGGAGTTGGGTTTGATTTAGTCCTCCTCAGCCTCCGATCAGTACTGATGCGATTGCTATGGTAATTAGTAGTTTGGGGTTAATGGATGGTGAAATTTGATAGAGAATGGATAGTGGTGCAATTTTTTGTCATGTGAGTAGGATTATGCCTGAGGATAGTGAGATTCCCTGTGTCACTTCGGGCACTCAGAAGTGGAAAGGGGCTATACCGAGTTTTATTGTTAGAGCAATGGTTACTAGGCCTGATGCGATGGGGTTAGGGATTTTTGAGATTGATCATTCTCCCGAGAATATTAGGTTGATGATAATGCCTATCATTAGGAGTATAGATGCGGTGGCCTGTGTTAGGAAATATTTTGTGGATGCTTCTGTAGCTCGTGGGGTGTGGTTTTTTATCAGGATTGGGATAATCGCTAGCATGTTTATTTCAAAGCCAATTCAGATCAGCAGCCAATGGGAGCTCGTGAGGACGATTATGGTCCCTGATATAACGGTTGATATAATGATAATGAGAATAGGGGGTTTTATTAGTACGGGAAGGGAATAAACCAACATTTTCGGGGTATGGGCCCGATAGCTTATTTAGCTGACCTTACTCTAGAATATGGTGTATTTGGGTAGCACGGAGATTTTTGAATTCTTAGGATTAGGTTCGATTCCTATTGTTCTAGAAATAAGAGGGTTTAAACCTCTATTATTTACTCTATCAAAGTAACTCTTTTGTCAGACATATTTCTTATGTTTGAGGGGGAATGCTTGCTGAGATGATGGGTAGGGTTACATGTCATATACATAGGGCTAGTGTAAGGGGTAGGAAGTTTTTTCATAGAAGATGTATTAGTTGGTCGTATCGGAATCGCGGGTATGATGCCCGGATTCATAGGAATAGAATTGTTAGTGCCAGGGTTTTTACGGTAAAGTTGACGACATATAGTTCAGGTATGTATGGGTTGTGAAATGCTCCGAAGAATAAGAGGGTTGTGAAGATGTTTATCATGATGATGTTAGCGTATTCTGCTAAGAAGAATATAGCGAATGGGCCTGCTGCGTATTCTACGTTAAATCCTGAGACAAGTTCTGATTCTCCTTCTGTGAGATCAAATGGGGCGCGGTTGGTTTCTGCTAGGGTGGAGATAAATCATATTATGGCTAGTGGTCATGCGGGAAAGATTAGTCATAAGTGTTCTTGAGTAATGATTAGTGTGGATAGGGTGAAGGATCCGTTTATTAGTAGGACTGATAGAAGGATAATGGCTAGGGTCACTTCGTATGAAATTGTTTGGGCTACGGCTCGTAGGGCTCCGATTAGGGCGTATTTTGAGTTTGAGGCCCATCCGGATCATAGGATTGAGTAGACAGCTAGGCTTGATATTGCTAGTATGAATAACACTCCTAGGTTTATGTTGATGAGGGGATATGGTATGGGCAGGGGGACTCACATAGTTAGGGCTAAGGTTAAGGCTAGAATAGGGGCTATAATGAATATGGTTGTGGAAGATGTTAGTGGTCGTAGGGGTTCCTTGGTGAATAGTTTTACGGCGTCTGCGATGGGTTGTAGGAGTCCATAGGGTCCTACGATGTTGGGTCCTTTTCGGAGTTGTATGTAGCCTAGTACTTTCCGTTCTACTAATGTTAGGAAAGCTACGGCGAGGAGAATTGGGATAATTAGTGAGATGATATTAATTATAAACATAGTGTTAGGGAGAGGAGTTGAACCTCTGAAGATAAAGGTTTAAGTTTTATGCAATTGCCGGCTCTGCCACCCTAACAGGTCCTGTTTCTTGGATTCATGGGGGATTAGACTGGCTAGATTAAGATTATATCATCTATTAGTCTTAAGGCGCCTGTGTTGAGGTGGGCCTTGTTTCTCTTGTCCTTTCGTACTGGGAGGAACTGGTTAATAGATAGAAACCGACCTGGATTACTCCGGTCTGAACTCAGATCACGTAGGACTTTAATCGTTGAACAAACGAACCCTTAATAGCTGCTGCACCATTAGGATGTCCTGATCCAACATCGAGGTCGTAAACCCTATTGTCGATATGGACTCTCGAATAGGATTGCGCTGTTATCCCTAGGGTAACTTGTTCCGTTGATCAAAAAAATTTTTGGATCAATTAATGATGCGGCACTTTGACTGGTTTGTCTTAGTTTATATCACTCGGAGGTTGTTTTGTTCTCCGAGGTCACCCCAACCTAAATTGCTAACTCATTATAGAAATTTTTATTCCCTGTTGGTTGACTGGATTTGTTCTGTTGAGTTAGTTAATTAAAGCTCCATAGGGTCTTCTCGTCTTATTATTCTATTCCCGCCTCTTCACGGGAAGGTCAATTTCACTGATTGGAAGTAAGAGACAGTTAAACCCTCGTGTGGCCGTTCATACAAGTCCTTATTTATAGAACAAATGATTATGCTACCTTTGCACGGTCAGGATACCGCGGTTGTTTAACTTATGTCACTGGGCAGGCAGTGCCTCCAATACTAGTAATGCTGGAGGTGATGTTTTTGGTAAACAGGCGGGGTTTGTGTTTGCCGAGTTCCTTTTACTTCTTTTAATCTTTCCTTGGTTGCATTCCTGTGTTGGCTTAACAATTAGTTTGATAGGTATAATTAATTGGTTGGTTAGTTTTATCTTGTTGTTAACTATCAGTGGATATCCATTTCGGTTATAAGTTTATGCAAGGAGAAAAGGTTTCTTGTTACTCATATTAGCATTGTCTCAACTATAATTGAATAGATTGACCCAGATGTACGTTAGGAGTTGTTTGAGTTCTTTTGGTATTATGTTGATTGAATTGTTGAGCTTTAACGCTTTCTTAATTGATGGCTGCTTTTAGGCCTACTATGGTCTAATTTGTGTTTACTCTCTAAGTAAGGTTGTATCCTTGATCTAAAAAGCTGTACCTTTTTAGACTATATTTTAAGCTTACATTAAAATTCTTGGGTTTTAGGTAAGTTTAAAGTTGAACTGAAATTCTATTCTGGGTAACCAGCTATCACCAGGCTCGTTAGGCTTTTCACCTCTACCTGCGAATCTTCTCACTATTTTGCCACATAGATGAGTTCATCCCAGGGGATTGTTCGCAGGTAGCTCGTCTGGTTTCGGGGGGCTTAGCTTAAGTTCTCTTTGTTAAGTTGTTCTAGCTAATTCATTATGCAAAAGGTAGAAGGGGTAATCTTTGCTATTTTTTACTTTGAATTCTCTTTCATCTTTCCCTTGCTGGTACTGTCTCTATAGCTCCTGGTTAAAAATTTCTATCTCCTATACTTTAATGTATGACTAAATGTTTTGTTTGATGTTTGCTTTGTAGTTTAGTTGTTTGTTATTTGGGCTAGCTTTGGTTCAAAGTGGTCACTGGGTGTGAAATCTTCTGGGTGTAAGCCAGACGCTTTGTTTAAGCTACACTTTGATTTACCCAAGCACACTTTCCAGTATGCTTACCTTGTTACGACTTATCTCCTCTATATGTTTTGTGTTGGTTTTATGTAGCTTGTAGTGTTTATTTGAGGAGGGTGACGGGCGGTGTGTGCGTGCTTCATGGCCCGGTTCAGCTAAGCTCTCTATTCTTAGCTTACTACTAAATCCACCTTTAGTTTGTTAGTTTCATAAAAACTTTCGTATAGTTGTTCTTATTTAGAAAATGTAGCCCATTTCTTCCCACTCCATAGGTTACACCTTGACCTAACTTTTTTATGTAGCGATTATTGTGCTTACTTTTGTTCCTTTTAAGGGTTTGCTGAAGATGGCGGTATATAGACTGTATTAGCAAGGAGTGGTGAGGTTTATCGGGGTTTATCGGTTACAGAACAGGCTCCTCTAGAGGGGTGTGAAGCACCGCCAAGTCCTTTGAGTTTTAAGCTGTTGCTAGTAGTTCTCTGGCGAATAATTTTGTTACGTGAATTATTTATGTTTAGGGCTAAGCATAGTGGGGTATCTAATCCCAGTTTGGGTCTTAGCTATCGTGCTGTCAGAGTTAGTAAAGTCACTTTCGTAGTTTATTTTATGTTAACGGTAGCTTTTTACGGCTTGGTTAGGTTTTAGCTTTAGTGTGGGTTGATCTTTAACACGCTTTACGCCGAGGGCCTATTAGTTTGGGTTAATCGTATGACCGCGGTAGCTGGCACGAAATTTACCAACCCTGGAGGTTTAATATAGCTTAGTCGAACTTTCGTTCATAGCTTAATTTTTATTACTGCTGTATCCCGTGGGGGTGTGGTTGAGCAAGGCGTTGTAAGCTACTTGTTTAGTGTGCTTGATACCCGCTCCTTTTGATCGGTTGTTGGGATTTGAGGGCATTTTCACCGGGGCGCGGAGGCTTGCATGTATAATCTTATTAAAAACTAATAGGAAGGCCAGGACCAAACCTTTGTGTTTATGGAGCCTTATGGCTCATCTAGGCATTTTCAGTGCCTTGCTTTGGTTTATTAAGCTACATTAACCAGTGGCGTGTGGCTTGTTTCTGTTGGTATGGGGTCAATAAGTCAATAGGGGGGTATTAGAGATGAAAAACGTTCATCTATAGATAGATTCAAAATTAAAGTATTATGCCCGTGTTTTAGTAATCTGTTACTTAGGTTGGTTGGTTTTACTAAGTTTAGATGTACTGGCTTCAGTTGTGTGTTATATGCATCTAGCTCTGTTTTTGGGGTTTGGCAGAGCAATAGTAGGTGCATTGTATGCTCGTTGGAGTTAACGGGGGGTAAGGGGGGTTTGTTCTAGCTAACTTTGTATCTATTTAACGTAACGTATATGTACTTATTGTGTACGTGTACGTGTACGTGTACGTGTACGTGTACGTGTACGTGTACGTGTACGTGTACGTGTACGTGTACGTGTACGTGTACGTGTACGTGTACGTGTACGTGTACGTGTACGTGTACGTGTACGTGTACGTGTACGTGTACGTGTACGTGTACGTGTACGTGTACGTGTACGTGTACGTGTACGTGTACGTGCGTGCGCGTGTGTGTACGTGTACGTGTACGTGTACGTGTACGTGTACGTGTACGTGTACGTGTACGTGTACGTGTACGTGTACGTGCGTGCGCGTGTGTGTACGTGTACGTGTACGTGTACGTGTACGTGTACGTGTACGTGTACGTGCGTGCGCGTGTGTGTACGTGTACGTAACGTAACTATGTCCCGCTACCATTGACTAAAATGCGCCTCATGGTTGTATGATGTTGGTAAATGATATTAATTAAGTCCAGCTACAAGTTATTTGACTGCGTCGAGACCTTTACGGTCATAGCTGAGTGATACCGCTTTCCCCCCTAAAAATTTAAAAGATACCAAATGCATGACACCACAGTTATGTGTGATCATGGGCTGATTAGTCATTAGT